GCTAGCGTAGCTTAATTAAAGCATAACACTGAAGATGTTAAGATGAGCCCTAGAAAGCTCCGAAGGCACAAAAGCTTGGTCCTGACTTTACTATCAACTTTAGCTATACTTACACATGCAAGTATCCGCGCCCCTGTGAGAATGCCCTAATAGCTCCCCACCCGGGAACAAGGAGCTGGTATCAGGCACAACCTACCATAGCCCACGACACCTTGCTTTGCCACACCCCCAAGGGAACTCAGCAGTGATAGACATTAAGCCATAAGTGAAAACTTGACTTAGTTAAAGCTAAGAGGGCCGGTTAAACTCGTGCCAGCCACCGCGGTTATACGAGAGGCCCAAGTTGATAGTCAACGGCGTAAAGAGTGGTTAGAAGGAACCCAATTACTAAAGCCGAACGCCTTCAGGGCTGTTATACGCACATGAAGGTGAGAAGCCCACCCACGAAAGTGGCTTTATAACCTTGAATCCACGAAAGCTATGGCACAAACTGGGATTAGATACCCCACTATGCTTAGCCCTAAACATTGACAACAACATACACCTGTTGTCCGCCTGGGAACTACGAGCATCAGCTTAAAACCCAAAGGACTTGGCGGTGCTTTAGACCCACCTAGAGGAGCCTGTTCTAGAACCGATAACCCCCGTTCAACCTCACCCTTCTTTGTTTCCACCGCCTATATACCGCCGTCGTCAGCTTACCCTGTGAAGGACTCATAGTAAGCAAAATTGGTACAACCCTAAACGCCAGGTCGAGGTGTAGCGTATGGAAGGGGAAGAAATGGGCTACATTCTCTAATACAGAGAATACGAATGATGAACTGAAATACACATCTGAAGGAGGATTTAGCAGTAAGCAGGAAATAGAGTGTCCCGCTGAAATTGGCCCTGAAGCGCGCACACACCGCCCGTCACTCTCCCCGAACAATTAATTACCAATTAAATAAAAACCCACCATAATGAAGGGGAGGCAAGTCGTAACATGGTAAGTGTACCGGAAGGTGCACTTGGATAAAACAATTCAGGGCATAGCTAAGACAGAAAAGCAGCTCCCTTACACTGAGCAGTCATTCGTGCAAATCGAATTGCCCTGACGCCCATTAGCTAGCCGCCTCCCCCAAAAACAACAAACCCCTATCAATACCCCCTAATACACTCAATAGCACTTTAAACAAACCATTTTTCCCCCCAAGTACGGGCGACAGAAAAGGAACTACCGCGCCATAGAGAAAGTACCGCAAGGGAACGCTGAAAGAGAAATGAAATAACCCAGTAAAGCCTAAAAAAGCAGAGCTTAAAACTCGTACCTTTTGCATCATGATTTAGCTAGAAAATCTCAAGCAAAGAGCACTTTAGTTTGATTCCCCGAAACTACGTGAGCTACTCCAAGACAGCCTAACAATAAGGGCCAACCCGTCTCTGTGGCAAAAGAGTGGGAAGAACTTCGAGTAGAGGTGACAGACCTACCGAACCTAGTTATAGCTGGTTGCCTGAGAAATGAATAGAAGTTCAGCCTCTCGGATTCTTCCCTCACCACTGTTTTCCTCCCCCTTGACAGCCAAAGAAGCCGAAAGAGTTAGTCAAAGGGGGTACAGCTCCTTTGACACAAGATACAACTTTTCCAGAAGGGTAAAGATCATATGTAAACATCAAGGTATAATGTTTTGGTGGGCCTAAAAGCAGCCACCCCTATAGAATGCGTTAAAGCTCAGACATGTTTACCACCCCCGATCCTGACAATTTTATCTCAACCCCCTAAGCCTACCAGGCCATCCCATGCAAACATGGGAGTGACCATGCTAATATGAGTAACAAGAGAGCACTGTCTCTCTCCTTGCACAAGTGTAACTCGGAACGGACCCCCCACCGAACTTTAACGATCCCAAACAAAGAGGGCCCTGAACAACAGACCCGCCAACAAGAAAAACATTCAACAGACTAACCGTTAAGCCCACACTGGTGTGCCCCTAAGGAAAGACTAAAAGAAAAAGAAGGAACTCGGCAAACACATAAAGCCTCGCCTGTTTACCAAAAACATCGCCTCTTGCAAAATTAACGAATAAGAGGTCCTGCCTGCCCTGTGACCATGTGTTCAACGGCCGCGGTATTTTGACCGTGCAAAGGTAGCGTAATCACTTGTCTTTTAAATGAAGACCCGTATGAATGGCAAGACGAGGGCTTAGCTGTCTCCTTTTTCAAGTCAATGAAATTGATCTTCCCGTGCAGAAGCGGGAATTACTACATAAGACGAGAAGACCCTATGGAGCTTTAGACACCAAGACAGCCCGCGTCAAGACTCCCTAATGAAGGACTGAACTAAGTGGACCCTGTCCTAATGTCTTTGGTTGGGGCGACCACGGGGAAATACAAAACCCCCGCGTGGACTGGGAGCACCCCTACTCCTACAACTAAGAGCATCCGCTCTAATAAACAGAATTTCTGACCAGCAAGATCCGGCAACGCCGATCAACGAACCCAGTTACCCTAGGGATAACAGCGCAATCCTCTTTTAGAGCCCATATCGACAAGAGGGTTTACGACCTCGATGTTGGATCAGGACATCCTAATGGTGCAGCCGCTATTAAGGGTTCGTTTGTTCAACGATTAAAGTCCTACGTGATCTGAGTTCAGACCGGAGTAATCCAGGTCAGTTTCTATCTATGCCATGATCTTTTCTAGTACGAAAGGACCGAAAAGAAGGAGCCCATGCTACAAGTACGCCCCATCCTCACCTAATGAAATCAACTAAAATAGACAAGAGGACATATTCCACCGCCTAAGAAAACGGCATGTTAAGGTGGCAGAGCCCGGCAACTGCAAAAGATCTAAGCCCTTTCCACAGAGGTTCAAGTCCTCTCCTTAACTATGATTCACACTCTTATAACACACATCATCAACCCCCTAGCCTTCATCGTCCCTGTCCTCCTGGCCGTTGCTTTCCTCACCCTTCTTGAACGAAAAGTGCTTGGCTATATACAGCTACGAAAAGGTCCCAATATTGTAGGACCCTACGGCCTCCTCCAACCCATCGCTGACGGCGTCAAACTCTTTATTAAAGAGCCCGTTCGCCCCTCCACCTCCTCCCCAGTCTTATTTATTCTTACCCCTATACTAGCCCTCACCCTAGCGCTCACACTTTGGGCACCAATACCCATGCCCTACCCCGTTATTGACCTCAACCTCGGCATTTTATTTATCCTAGCCCTCTCCAGCCTCGCTGTTTACTCAATTCTCGGATCAGGCTGAGCATCCAACTCAAAATATGCCCTCATCGGGGCCCTCCGGGCCGTTGCCCAAACCATTTCATATGAAGTCAGCCTAGGATTAATTCTCCTAAGCGCCATTATCTTTACAGGGGGTTTCACCCTCCAAACTTTTAACGTGGCCCAAGAAAGCATCTGACTAATCTTCCCTGCCTGACCCCTGGCCGCAATATGGTACATCTCTACACTAGCAGAAACCAACCGAGCCCCCTTTGACCTCACCGAAGGTGAATCTGAACTAGTTTCAGGCTTCAACGTAGAATACGCAGGAGGTCCATTCGCCTTATTTTTCCTGGCAGAATATGCCAATATTTTATTAATAAACACCCTTTCCGCCACTCTTTTCTTAGGCGCCGCCCATGCTCCAACCCTCCCTGAACTAACAGCCATAAACCTAATGACCAAAGCAGCCCTCCTATCTGTCCTTTTCCTATGAGTTCGAGCCTCCTACCCCCGGTTCCGATATGATCAACTCATGCACTTAATCTGAAAAAACTTCCTCCCCCTAACACTTGCCCTTGTCATTTGACACCTAGCGCTTCCCATTGCACTTGCAGGTTTACCCCCTCAGCTGTAACCTCGGAGTTGTGCCTGAAGTAAAGGGCCACTTTGATAGAGTGAATCATGGGGGTTAAACTCCCCCCAACTCCTTAGAAAGAAGGGGCTCGAACCCTACCTGGAGAGATCAAAACTCTCAGTGCTTCCACTACACCACTTTCTAGTAAAGTCAGCTAATTAAGCTTTTGGGCCCATACCCCAAAAATGTTGGTTAAACCCCTTCCTTTACTAATGAACCCGTACATCTTAGCCACTTTATTATTCGGCCTAGGTCTAGGTACTACAATTACATTTGCAAGCTCCCACTGATTTCTCGCCTGAATGGGCCTTGAAATTAATACCCTCGCCATTATACCACTAATAGCCCAATATCATAACCCTCGGGCGGTCGAGGCAACCCTAAAATATTTCCTCACACAAGCAACTGCAGCTTCCACCCTACTTTTCGCAACTACAATGAATGCCTGACTAAACGGACAATGAGACATCCAACACATAACACACCCCCTCCCCATTACTTTATTTACCCTAGCCCTTGCCCTAAAGATCGGACTAGCCCCCCTTCACATCTGACTTCCCGAAGTCCTTCAAGGCCTAGACCTTGGCACAGGACTTATTTTATCCACCTGACAAAAACTTGCCCCCTTTGCCCTCCTCCTGCAAATCTACCCCGCCAACTCTACCCTCCTTATTATTCTTGGCCTAACCTCCACACTAGTCGGGGGCTGAGGAGGACTCAATCAAACCCAGCTACGGAAAATCCTCGCCTACTCATCAATTGCCCACCTTGGCTGAATAATCCTTATCCTGCAATTTTCCCCCACCCTCACCTTTCTCACACTAGTTATGTACCTCACCATAACCTTCTCAACATTTCTTGTATTTAAACTAAACAACGCAACCAACATTAATGCACTAGCCACTTCCTGGACCAAAGCCCCAGCACTTACTGCCCTCACACCCTTAATCCTCCTCTCCCTAGGAGGCCTTCCACCACTTTCCGGGTTTATGCCAAAATGACTGATCCTTCAAGAACTAACTAAACAAGACCTGGCCTTAACTGCTACACTAGCAGCCCTAACTGCCCTCCTTAGCCTGTATTTTTATCTCCGCCTATCATACGCCATGGCCCTAACAATGTTCCCTAATAACCTTACAGGTACAGTACCATGACGCCTTCAATCATCCCAAACTACATTTCCACTGGCCCTATCGACCATGGCCACCCTTACACTCCTGCCACTTACCCCAACCATTATGGCACTATTAACCTCTTAAGAGACTTAGGATAGCACAAGACCAAGAGCCTTCAAAGCCCTCAGCGGGAGTGAAAATCTCCCAGTCCCTGTTAAGACTTGCAGGATACTAACCCACATCACCTGTATGCAAAACAGACACTTTAATTAAGCTAAAGCCTTATCTAGACAGGCAGGCCTCGATCCTACAAGTTCTTAGTTAACAGCTAAGCGCTCAAACCAGCGAGCATCCGTCTACCTTTCCCCCGCCTGGTCCGTGACTAAAGGCGGGGGAAAGCCCCGGCAGACGCTAGCCTGCTTCTTCGGATTTGCAATCTGATATGTAAAACACCTCGGAGCTTGGTAAGAAGAGGACTCTAACCTCTGTCTATGGGGCTACAATCCACCGCTTAAAGACTCAGCCATCTTACCTATGGCAATCACACGTTGATTTTTCTCCACCAACCACAAAGACATTGGCACCCTCTACCTGATTTTTGGTGCATGAGCCGGAATAATCGGCACAGCTTTAAGCCTACTGATTCGAGCCGAACTTAGCCAACCTGGCGCACTCCTCGGAGACGACCAAATCTATAACGTAATCGTTACGGCGCATGCCTTCGTTATAATTTTCTTTATAGTAATGCCCATCATAATTGGAGGCTTCGGAAACTGACTTGTACCTCTAATGATTGGAGCCCCCGATATAGCATTCCCTCGGATGAATAATATGAGCTTCTGACTTCTCCCCCCTTCTTTCCTGCTACTCCTAACCTCCTCAGGAGTAGAGGCAGGTGCCGGAACAGGCTGAACAGTCTACCCTCCCCTCGCCGGGAATCTTGCACACGCAGGAGCCTCTGTCGACTTAGCCATTTTCTCCCTTCATCTCGCAGGTGTTTCATCAATTTTAGGGGCTATTAACTTTATTACAACAATTATTAACATGAAACCCCCAGCCATCTCCCAGTATCAGACACCTCTATTTGTATGAGCCGTTTTAATTACAGCTGTCCTACTTCTACTTTCACTTCCTGTCCTAGCCGCCGGCATTACAATGCTTCTAACAGACCGCAACCTAAATACAACCTTTTTTGACCCGGCAGGAGGGGGAGACCCAATTCTTTACCAACACTTATTCTGATTCTTTGGTCATCCTGAAGTATATATTTTAATTCTCCCAGGGTTTGGGATAGTCTCACACATCGTCGCCTACTATGCTGGTAAGAAAGAACCTTTCGGCTATATGGGTATGGTCTGAGCTATAATGGCCATTGGCCTCCTCGGATTTATTGTCTGAGCCCACCACATGTTTACAGTAGGAATAGATGTAGACACACGAGCCTACTTCACATCCGCCACAATGATTATTGCCATCCCAACGGGTGTAAAAGTCTTTAGCTGACTAGCAACCCTTCACGGAGGTGCCCTCAAATGAGAAACCCCCCTTCTATGGGCCCTTGGCTTTATTTTCCTTTTTACGGTGGGCGGCCTTACAGGAATCGTCCTAGCCAATTCCTCCCTAGACATTGTCCTTCATGATACATACTATGTAGTCGCCCACTTCCACTATGTCCTTTCAATAGGAGCTGTGTTCGCCATTATGGGCGGCTTTGTACACTGATTCCCTCTATTTACAGGATATACTCTTCACAGCACTTGATCAAAAGCTCAATTTACAATTATGTTTACTGGAGTAAACCTTACCTTCTTCCCCCAGCACTTCCTTGGACTTGCCGGAATGCCCCGCCGATACTCAGACTACCCGGACGCGTATGCCCTATGAAACACGGTTTCTTCCCTAGGCTCCCTAATCTCTCTCGTGGCAGTTATTCTCCTCTTATTCATTATTTGAGAAGCTTTCGCCGCTAAGCGTGAAGTTACAGAAGTGCGTCTTACAACCACAAACGTTGAATGACTTCACGGCTGCCCTCCCCCCTACCACACCTTCGAGGAGCCCCCTTTTGTACAAGTTCAATACAATCGTACGAGAAAGGGAGGAGTTGAACCCCCATCAGTTGGTTTCAAGCCAACCGCATAACCGCTCTGCCACTTTCTTCATAAGACACTAGTAAAGCATTTACACTGCCTTGTCAAGGCAGAATCGTGGGTTAAACCCCCGCGTGTCTTGCACCACTAATGGCACATCCCGCTCAACTAGGATTTCAAGATGCAACTTCTCCCCTTATGGAAGAACTCCTCCATTTCCATGACCACGCTTTAATAATTGTTCTTCTTATTAGCGTACTAGTACTTTACATTATTGTTTGCATAATTACCACCAAACTATCGGACAAGCTCATCCTTGACTCCCAAGAAATCGAAATTATCTGAACTGTACTCCCCGCAATTACCCTAATTTTAATTGCCCTCCCATCTCTCCGCATTCTTTACCTTATAGATGAGATTAATGACCCCCATCTTACAATCAAAGCTATGGGCCATCAATGATATTGAACCTACGAATATACTGACTACGAGGACCTTGGTTTTGACTCCTACATGCTTCCAACACAAGACCTCACCCCTGGCCAGTTCCGCCTTTTAGAGGCAGATCACCGAATAGTAATCCCTGTGGAATCCCCCATCCGAGTGCTTATCTCCGCTGAAGACGTCCTCCACTCATGAGCAGTCCCTACACTAGGAATTAAAATAGACGCAGTCCCCGGTCGACTCAATCAAACAGCCTTTATTACAGCCCGCCCAGGAGTCTACTATGGACAGTGCTCCGAAATCTGCGGAGCCAACCACAGCTTTATGCCTATCGTAGTTGAAGCAGTCCCCTTAAACCACTTCGAGGCCTGAACCGCCCTAATACTTGAAGAAACCTCGCTAAGAAGCTAATTTAGGGCCTAGCGTTAGCCTTTTAAGCTAAAGATTGGTGGCTCCCAACCACCCTCAGCGGTTATGCCTCAACTAAACCCATCCCCTTGATTCGCCATTTTGGTATTTTCGTGAATAGTATTCCTCATCTTCGTACCATCCAAAATCCTAGCCCATATTTTTCCAAACCAACCAACCCCACAAAGTGCAAAGACTCCTAAAACAGGAGCCTGAGAATGACCCTGGCTGTAAGTCTCTTCGATCAATTTATATCTCCAACCCTTTTAGGTTTTCCCCTACTAGCCCTTGCTCTCACCCTCCCGTGAGTTCTCTTCCCTACCCCTTCTACCCGATGACTTAGTAACCGTCTATTAACCCTTCAAGGTTGATTCATTAACCGGTTTACCCAACAAATCTTAATACCCCTAAGCCTAGGCGGACACAAATGAGCCCTAATGTTAACTTCTCTTATAATTTTCCTTATTACACTTAATATTTTAGGCCTCCTCCCTTACACTTTCACCCCCACAACTCAACTGTCTCTTAACCTGGGCCTTGCAGTTCCCCTCTGATTAGCAACAGTCCTTGTCGGCCTACGAAACCAGCCAACTGCTGCCCTAGGGCACCTTCTACCAGAAGGCACCCCCACCCCCCTCATTCCCGTCCTAATTATTATCGAAACAATCAGCCTGTTCATCCGCCCTCTCGCCCTGGGCGTACGACTAACCGCCAATCTTACAGCCGGCCACCTACTAATGCAACTCACCTCCACAGCCGCCTTCGTCCTTCTAACCATAATGCCCACAGTGGCAATCCTCACAACAATTCTCCTATTCTTACTGACACTCCTAGAAATTGCTGTAGCTATAATTCAAGCTTATGTCTTCGTCCTCCTCTTAAGCCTGTATCTACAAGAAAACGTCTAATGGCACACCAAGCACACGCATATCACATAGTAGACCCCAGCCCCTGGCCCCTAACAGGTGCCGTCGGCGCCCTGCTCCTAACATCAGGCCTAGCAGTCTGATTTCACTTTAACTCCACAATTCTCCTAACCCTAGGCCTAATTCTACTCCTTCTAACAATGTACCAATGATGACGAGATATTGTTCGAGAGGGCACATTCCAAGGACACCACACACCCCCTGTTCAAAAAGGCCTTCGATTTGGCATAATCCTATTCATTACCTCAGAAGTCTTCTTTTTCCTAGGATTTTTCTGAGCTTTTTATCACTCTAGCCTTGCCCCCACACCCGAACTAGGCGGCTGCTGACCCCCCACCGGCATCACCCCCTTAGACCCATTCGAAGTCCCCCTCCTCAATACTGCCGTTCTCCTAGCCTCCGGGGTAACAGTTACCTGAGCTCACCACAGCATTATGGAAGGCGAACGTAAACAAGCCATCCACTCCTTAACGCTTACTATTCTACTTGGGTTTTATTTCACCTTTCTCCAAGCTATAGAATATTATGAAGCCCCCTTCACCATTGCAGACGGAGTCTATGGTTCTACATTCTTTGTAGCCACAGGCTTCCACGGACTTCACGTTATTATTGGCTCTACCTTCTTGGCTGTCTGCTTACTTCGCCAAGTTCAATATCACTTTACATCAGAGCACCACTTCGGATTCGAAGCAGCTGCCTGATACTGACACTTTGTAGACGTCGTCTGATTATTCCTGTATATCTCCATCTACTGATGAGGCTCATAATCTTTCTAGTACTAAGTTAGTATTAGTGACTTCCAATCACCAGGTCTTGGTTAAAATCCAAGGAAAGATAATGAATTTAGTCATAATTATTATTACTATTGCAACCCTGCTCTCAACCATCTTAGCCATCGTCTCCTTCTGACTACCCCAAATAACTCCCGACCACGAGAAGCTTTCCCCCTACGAATGCGGCTTTGATCCCCTCGGCACCGCTCGACTCCCCTTCTCCCTCCGGTTTTTCCTTGTTGCCATTCTATTTTTGCTATTTGACCTAGAGATCGCCCTTCTCCTACCCCTTCCCTGAGGAGACCAACTAGCCTCCCCCCTCTTTACCTTCCTTTGGGCCACAGCCGTCCTAGCCCTTCTTACCTTAGGTTTAATCTATGAGTGACTTCAAGGAGGCCTAGAGTGAGCTGAATAGGTAATTAGTTTAAGAAAAACATTTGATTTCGGCTCAAAAGCTTGTGGTTAAATTCCACACTCACCTAATGACCCCCGTTCACTTTGCCTTCTCCTCAGCCTTTATCCTAGGACTAACTGGCCTAACATTCCACCGAACCCACCTTCTCTCCGCCCTTCTATGTTTAGAAGGAATAATACTCTCCTTATTCATCGCCCTCTCCCTGTGAACCCTCCAACTAGACTCCACCAACTTCTCAGCCTCCCCCATGCTCCTCCTAGCATTCTCAGCATGCGAGGCAAGTGCAGGGCTCGCATTACTGGTTGCCACCGCCCGAACCCACGGCACTGACCGCTTACAAAGCCTAAACCTCCTACAATGCTAAAAATCCTCATCCCCACGCTTATGCTCGTCCCAACAGCCTGGCTAGTCTCCCCCAAATGACTCTGACCAACAACACTCATGCACAGCCTACTAATTGCACTGGCCAGCCTCAGCTGACTAAAAAACCTATCCGAAACAGGCTGAGCCTTTCTTAATCCTTACATAGCAACAGACCCCCTCTCAACCCCCCTTCTCGTCCTCACTTGCTGGCTGCTACCCCTTATAATTCTTGCAAGCCAAAACCATACAGCCTCTGAGCCAATTAATCGCCAACGAATATACATTACCCTCCTAACATCCCTACAAATTTTCCTTATTATAGCCTTCAGCGCCACCGAAGTAATTATGTTCTACGTAATGTTTGAAGCCACCTTGATTCCAACACTATTCCTCATCACTCGTTGAGGTAATCAGGCAGAACGACTTAACGCGGGAACCTACTTCCTATTCTACACCCTGGCCGGCTCACTTCCCCTGCTTGTTGCCCTTCTCCTCCTTCAAAATAGCACAGGAACCCTCTCCCTTTTAACCCTACAATTTTCAAGCCCCGCCCACCTCACCACCCTCGCAGACAAGCTCTGATGAGCAGGCTGCTTACTAGCATTTTTAGTAAAAATACCCCTCTATGGCGTACACCTCTGACTCCCCAAAGCCCATGTTGAAGCCCCAATTGCAGGCTCAATGATCCTCGCTGCCGTCCTCCTAAAACTAGGGGGCTATGGCATGATACGAATTATGCCCATACTAGAGCCCTTAACCAAGGAGCTAAGTTACCCCTTCATCATCTTTGCACTCTGAGGAGTTATTATGACTGGTTCAATCTGCCTACGCCAAACAGACCTAAAATCCCTCATTGCTTATTCATCTGTTGGGCACATAGGCCTAGTCGTAGGTGGAATCCTTATCCAAACCCCCTGAGGCTTCACAGGAGCCCTTATCCTCATAATTGCCCACGGACTTACCTCTTCCGCTCTCTTCTGTCTCGCCAACACAAACTACGAACGAACGCACAGCCGAACAATAGTACTTGCCCGAGGCCTTCAAATAGCTCTTCCCCTAATAGCGACATGATGATTTATTGCCAGCCTCGCCAATCTAGCTCTCCCACCCCTTCCTAACCTCATAGGAGAACTAATAATTATTACCTCCCTATTTAACTGATCCTGATGAACTCTTGCCTTAACCGGAGCCGGGACCCTGATCACCGCAGGCTACTCCCTCTACATGTTCCTGATAACGCAACGAGGCCCCCTCCCCACACACATCATTGCCCTTGAACCCTCGCACACCCGAGAACACCTCCTAGTAGCACTCCACCTGCTCCCCCTACTCCTATTAGTCCTCAAGCCCGAGCTAATCTGAGGCTGAGCCGCTTGTAGATATAGTTTAACAAAAACATTAGATTGTGATTCTAAAAATAGAGGTTGAACCCCTTTTATCCACCGAGAGAGGCTCGCTAGCAACGAAGACTGCTAATCTTCGCCTCCTTGGTTGAACCCCTGGGCTCACTCGAGCCGCTTCTAAAGGATAACAGCTCATCCGTTGGTCTTAGGAACCAAAAACTCTTGGTGCAAATCCAAGTAGCAGCTATGCACACTACCTCACTAATAATAACCTCAAGCCTAATTATTATCTTCTTCCTCTTAGCCTACCCTATCTTTACGACCCTCAACCCCCAACCCCGTGCCTCCGGCTGAGCCCTTTCTCAAGTCAAAACCGCAGTAAAACTAGCCTTTTTTACAAGCCTCCTTCCCCTCTGCCTATTCCTTAATGAAGGCGCAGAAACAATCGTTACCAATTGAACCTGAATAAACACCTTAACCTTTGACATCAACATCAGCTTTAAATTTGACCACTATTCAATCATTTTTACCCCCATTGCCCTCTACGTCACCTGATCAATTCTTGAGTTCGCCTCTTGGTATATACACTCTGACCCCTTCATAAATCGATTTTTTAAGTACCTCCTTATTTTCCTGATTGCCATAGTTATCCTTGTTACAGCAAACAACATATTTCAACTCTTCATTGGCTGAGAAGGCGTAGGAATTATGTCATTCCTCCTAATTGGCTGATGATATGGCCGAACAGACGCAAACACCGCAGCCCTACAGGCTGTCCTCTACAACCGAGTGGGGGACATTGGATTAATCTTCGCCATAGCATGAATAGCAACCAACCTAAACTCATGAGAAATACAACAAATATTTGCAACAGCTAAAAATCAAGACCTCACTTTCCCCCTCCTGGGCCTAATTCTTGCCGCAACAGGTAAGTCGGCCCAATTTGGACTTCACCCGTGACTTCCCTCTGCTATAGAGGGTCCTACACCGGTCTCCGCCCTACTACACTCCAGCACCATGGTTGTTGCAGGCATTTTCCTCCTCGTCCGAATGAGCCCCCTTTTAGAAAACAACCAAACAGCCCTCACCATCTGCCTATGCTTAGGCGCCCTAACCACACTATTCACCGCCACTTGCGCCCTCACCCAGAATGACATCAAGAAAATCGTTGCTTTCTCCACCTCAAGTCAACTAGGCCTAATGATAGTGACCATTGGACTTAACCAACCCCAACTTGCCTTCCTCCACATCTGCACCCACGCATTCTTTAAAGCTATGCTTTTCCTCTGCTCAGGCTCAGTTATTCATAGCCTAAACGACGAACAAGACATTCGAAAAATAGGAGGCATACATCACCTCACACCTTTCACTTCTTCCTGCCTCACCATTGGAAGCCTAGCCCTCACAGGCACCCCCTTCCTAGCAGGCTTCTTCTCAAAAGACGCCATTATTGAAGCACTAAACACATCCCATCTCAACGCCTGAGCCCTTGCCCTTACCCTCCTAGCTACTGCTTTCACAGCCATCTACAGCCTCCGTGTGGTTTTCTTCGTTTCTATAGGCCACCCCCGATTCAACACACTCTCGCCCATCAATGAAAACAACCCAGCAGTCATTAACCCAATCAAGCGCCTGGCCTGAGGAAGTGTCATCGCTGGTCTTTTAATTACCTCAAACATAACACCCCTTAAAACACCAGTCATGACTATACCCCCGCTCTTGAAACTAGCTGCCCTTATTGTTACCATCCTAGGCCTTCTTCTAGCACTAGAACTTGCATCCCTTACAAATAAGCAGTTTAAACCCACTCCAAAACTGACCCCTCACCACTTCTCCAACATACTCGGTTTCTTCCCACCCATTATCCACCGCCTACTCCCCAAGCTCAACCTTACCCTCGGTCAAACAATCGCCAGCCAAATAGTTGACTTAACCTGATTAGAAAAAACAGGCCCAAAGGCCCTGACTTCACACAATATGCCTTTAATTACAACAACAAGCAATGCTCAGCAAGGCATAATCAAAACGTACCTCACCTTTTTCTTGCTAACACTAGCCCTCGCCACCTTACTCCTTTTCCTCTAAACCGCCCGAAGAGCCCCTCGACTTAAGCCCCGTGTTAACTCAAGTACCACAAACAGAGTTAAAAGTAATACTCAGGCACTAATTAACAACATCCCTCCACCCCCCGCGTATATTAATGCAACACCCCCCGAATCCCCCCGCAACATAGACAACTCCCCTAACTCGTCCACAGGCACTCAAGAACTCTCATACCACCCCCCTCAAAAGAGACCCGCTACCATAACCACCACAACCGTATAAACAAAGATCTGTAACGCAACAGGACGACTACCTCAACTCTCTGGATAAGGCTCCGCAGCAAGAGCTGCTGAGTACGCAAACACCACTAGTATACCCCCTAGATAAATTAAAAATAAGACCAAAGACAAAAAATGACCCCCATGTCCCACCAAAATCCCGCACCCCAGCCCTGCCACCACAACTAACCCCAAAGCGGCAAAGTAGGGCGAAGGGTTTGAAGCAACTGCAATTAACCCTAAAACCAACCCAAATAAAAATAAAAACATAACTATAGTCATAGTTTCTGCCAGGACTCTAACCAGGACTAATGGCTTGAAAAACCACCGTTGTTCTTCAACTACAAAAACCTTTAATGGCAAGCCTACGCAAAACCCACCCCCTCCTAAAAATCGCAAACGACGCTCTAGTAGACCTCCCTGCCCCATCCAACATTTCAGCCTGATGAAACTTTGGCTCCCTACTCGGCCTTTGCCTGATTGCCCAAATCGCCACAGGACTCTTCCTCGCTATGCACTACACATCCGACATTTCCATGGCCTTTTCATCCGTCGCCCACATTTGCCGAGACGTCAACTACGGATGACTTATCCGCAACCTTCATGCCAACGGCGCCTCCTTCTTCTTCATCTGTCTTTACCTCCACATCGGCCGGGGCCTTTACTATGGCTCCTACCTCTACATAGAAACATGAAACATCGGAGTTGTACTCTTCCTTTTAGTAATGATAACTGCCTTTGTAGGTTACGTACTCCCCTGAGGCCAAATATCTTTCTGAGGGGCCACCGTCATCACCAACCTCCTGTCCGCCGTACCCTACGTGGGTAACACCCTAGTTCAATGGATTTGAGGGGGCTTTTCAGTAGACAACGCCACCCTCACCCGATTCTTTGCCTTCCACTTCCTCCTTCCTTTCATCGTCGCAGCCGCAACCCTCCTTCACCTACTCTTCTTACATGAAACAGGCTCAAACAACCCCTTAGGCCTAAACTCGGACGCAGATAAAATCCCATTCCACCCCTACTTCATCTACAAAGACCTTCTTGGCTTTGCAGTCCTTATTACCTGCCTCACCGCTCTGGCCCTTTTCTCCCCCAACCTCTTAGGCGACCCCGACAACTTCACCCCAGCCAACCCCCTCGTCACCCCTCCCCACATTAAACCAGAATGATACTTCCTATTCGCTTATGCCATTCTACGCTCAATTCCCAACAAACTAGGAGGGGTTCTAGCACTTTTAGCTTCTATTCTTGTCCTCATAGTAGTACCAATCCTCCACACATCTAAACAGCGAGGACTCACATTCCGGCCCGTGACCCAATTCCTCTTCTGAACACTCATTGCAGATGTCTTTATTTTAACTTGAATTGGAGGCATACCTGTAGAACACCCATTCATCATTATCGGTCAAATCGCATCTTTACTATACTTCTCCCTATTCCTAGTCTTCCTCCCACTAGCGGGTTGACTAGAGAACAAAGTCCTTGAATGACATTGCACTAGTAGCTCAGTTTCAGAGCGCCGGTCTTGTAAACCGGATGTCGGGGGTTAAATTCCCCCCTACTGCTTAATCAAAGAGGAGGGAATTTAACCCCCACCACTAATTCCCAAAACTAGTATTCTAAACTAAACTACTCTTTGTACATATATGTATATACACCATTAAACTATATTAACCATATCAATGGTATTCAAGTACATATATGTAATATCAACATTTCCTGGTGTTTCCCATTAATTAGGGTCCTCTATGCGTAGGACATTCCCAGCTGGCCTCACTAAGCTACGCAAACCTACCCCAAGAAAGAAATATCAAGGTAAAACATATTCTACGCCCACAGATCAAGAGGCGCTAATTTACCTAACTTATTGTCAAATACTTAATGTAATAAGAACCGACCATCAGTTGATTACTTAATGTACACAGTCAATTAAAAGTGAGGGACAAATATTGGCGGGGTCTTCACACAGTGAATTTTTCCTGGCATCTCCTCCTATTTCAGGGCCATTACCTGGTATCATTCCCTCCACTTTCATCGACGCTTGCATAAGTTAATGGTGGTAATACATAAGTGGGAGCATCCCCCTTGCTTAGCGCTTCTATCTACAGGGCTACTGGTACTTTTTTATTTTTTATCTCTTTTCACCTTGCATTTCAAGTGCATTACAGAACAGGTGAAATAAGGTCGAACACTTGTCTCTGCGCGCAAGAAAATAGTATTAAATGATAAAAGTCATTACTTAAGACTCACATATCTAGATATCAAGTGCATAAGTGTGACTTGTCTACCTGGGAGATACCTAAGATGCCCCGGGGTTTTGCGCGTTAAACCCCCCCCACCCCCCAAAACTACTAGGATACCTAACACTCCTGAAAACCCCCCGTAAACAGAAAAGTCCCTGGTAGTAAAATCGTTACCCAAAATGTAACTATTTACATTATTATAAATATGCGTATA